TTAGTTGGATCGCTACCATGTGGGGAGGTTCGATACAATACAAAACACCCATGTTATTTGCTGTAGGGTCCATCTTTTTGTTCACCATAGGAGGACTCACTGGAATAGTCCCGGCAAATTCAGGGCTAGACATTGCTCTACATGATACTTATTATGTGGTTGCACATTTCCATTATGTACTTTCCATGGGAGCCGTTTTTGCTTTATTTGCAGGATTTCACTATTGGGTGGGTAAAATCTTTGGCCGGACATACCCTGAAACTTTAGGTCAAATCCATTTTTGGATCACTTTTTTCGGGGTTAATCCGACCCTCTTTCCCATGCATTTCTTAGGGCTTTCGGGTATGCCACGTCGCATTCCAGATTATCCAGATGCTTACGCTGGATGGAATGCCCTTAGCAGTTTTGGCTCTTATATATCCGTAGTTGGGATTCGTTGTTTCTTCGTGGTCGTAACAATCACTTCAAGCAGTGGAAATAACAAAAGATGTGCTCCAAGTCCTTGGGCTGTTGAACAGAATTCAACCACACTGGAATGGATGGTACAAAGTCCTCCAGCTTTTCATACTTTTGGAGAACTTCCAGCTATCAAGGAAACGAAAAGCTATGTGAAGTAAAAGAAGAAAGGGTCGCCGACTGCTACTAAGAACCTAACAGAACTTAAAAAAAAAGAGGAACTTAAAAGAAGGACTTTCGGGCAGGGCCCAGCGAGAAAACTACAAGCGCTAACGCGCGTGTAGGCGCCTACGCTTGCTTTCTTGCTCGCTCCGGCTTTTAGCCTACGCTTGCTCGGTAAACTATCAGGTAAAGGGGGAGATTGAAAAAAGTATCTTTGATTTCATTCTTAAGGAATGAATCTAGTAGCGGGATGGGTTTTTCCGGTATGCCGCTCCGCGAACAAGGAGCGCCACGCACGAGCGGAGCGAAAACAAAGCCTGAGGAAGCGAGAAAACGGAAAGCGCGCGAGCGCGCTCCTTCGAGCCGTAGCTTGCTTGGGGGAAATCCTTTGATTGCGTATTGAATATAGATCCATGTCTTTCTTGTTCTACTAGCTAGGACCAAATTCTCACATGTCCTTTTCGTTATTACAACCTTATTTTTTGATGTCAAAGACCAGAAGCTACGCGCAAATTCTCATTGGATCTCGGTTGTTCTTAACAGCGATGGCTATTCATTTAAGTCTTCGGGTAGCACCACTAGATTTTCAACAAGGTGGAAATTCTCGTATTCCGTATGTACATGTTCCTGCGGCTCGGATGAGTATTCTTGTTTATATCGCTACGGCTATAAAGACTTTCTTGTTCCTATTAACAAAACATCCCCTTTTTCTTCGCTCTTCCGGAACCGGTATAGAAATAGGTGCTTTTTTTACGTTGTTTACCTTAGTTACTGGGGGGTTTCGGGGAAGACCTATGTGGGGCACCTTTTGGGTGTGGGACGCTCGTTTAACCTCAGTATTCATCTCGTTCCTTATTTACCTGGGTGCACTGCGTTTTCAAAAGCTTCCTGTCGAACCGGCTTCTATTTCAATCCGTGCTGGACCGATCGATATACCAATAATCAAGTCTTCAGTCAACTGGTGGAATACATCGCATCAACCTGGGAGCATTAGCCGATCTGGTACATCAATACATGTTCCTATGCCCATTCCAATCTTGTCTAACTTTGCTAACTCCCCCTTCTCAACCCGTATCTTGTTCGTTCTGGAAACACGTCTTCCTATTCTTTCTTTTCCCGAATCTTCTTTAACGGAAGAAATAGAAGCTCGATAAGGAATACCAAAACCTAGTTCACTCGCTGAGTCTCTTTGCATCCATGGCTGAATGGCTAAAGCGCCCAACCTATACCAACCTAATAAAGGGGCAAATTCGTAGGTTCGATTCCTGCTGGATGCACTTGGAACGTTCAGTTCAATCGTTGCTCACGGAATTGTTACATATAGCTCGCCCAACTAGCTTATGGGGCACTTCACTCGCTTAAGACTCGTTCAAAACATCCACTCCTTCTTCACTCGCTAGGGAAAGAAAAGGGATAGATGACTGAAAATCAGAAGGATCAGCCTATCAGAGCACTAGCTATCAGGGTTCTCGGCGAAAGCGCGTGTTATTAGATTAGAATAGGAATCGGCAAAAGTAAGATGCCGGTCTTTCATTCCTTTTTCATTGAAAGCCTTACCCCTTCCATAACCATAATAGGATAGGAATCCCGGAGCCCAGAATAGTCATCGTAGGCCCAGAACTATAGTTCAGAGGCAGCCGCCGGAATAGTGTTTATTTAGGTTTAGGAAAAAAAAGACGAAGAAGCGAGAAAACTACAAGCGCTAACGCGCGCTCCGGCTTTCGAGCCTACGCTTGCTGGGCTCTAGAAGAGAGAGCTCTTGCCACGCAGCTATAAGACACCAAGGGGGACTAAAGCACGTCTTTCATCGCTTTTTTTCATAAGAGAAAGAGGCTCCTAGACAAAGCTGATAGACCAAAGGGGAAAGACGTAGTAGACAAAGAAGACCTTGTCGGTAGGTCTTTATGTCTCTCTTTGGACTGACAATGCGTAGTCAAAGGCAAGCCGCGTATGGATTGATCCCTGATTCTCTTCTTTTTTCTTGGTCTTCTTTCCATCTCACAACTTCCACTTCTTGAGCCGACCTTGGTCCAATTCACCCATAGGAGGACTGATTCGGAACTTAAGAAGGAAAGAACTTATTCATTCGGAAGAGAGGAAAGATGGACTTGCATCGTCTTATAAGGAAGAGTTTCTTCTCTAATGGACTTGAAAGCAAAAGCAGCTGATCTACGACCACCCTCTCCCCTTTGGTCCTCTTTGTCTGTGTCCAAGTTCAGTGAAACTCGGGAATGAAGCAGATAGGTCTCAGTCGAAGGCATGAAGCGATGGGATTGAGAAGATATGGAAGAAGCGAGAAAACTACAAGCTAGCTAGCGCGTGTAGGCTTTCGAGCCGTAGCCTACGCTTGCTCCCAGCAGGGTCAATCTCATAGGGGAAGTCAACTAGTGCACTTAGCGGCTTTCAAAGGACTTTCTAAAGGTGCGGAGCGAAAGCATAAGGTATTCTATGTGGATCAAACGAGAAGGATTAGAGGAAGCGAGAAAAGGGAAAGCGCGCTAGCGCGTGTAGGCGCCTACGCTTGCTCTCCGAGGGTGAATCAAGAAAGGCAGTTCCGGGAGTTCTGTTTGCCTAGTTGGAATCGAAGGAGAAGGTGAGGTTGGTCGTAGATGAACCCAATAGAATGACTATCTTCAAAAGCAGCCGCTAGAGCTATTAACTATCGGTATTAAAGAACAAGCTAAAGAAGAGGATGCTTGTTAGGAGTAGAAGCTAGTCTTTGTAGAGGAAGAATGGAATCAATACGAGATTAAAACAAATATCATATATAATCACAGAAAACTCATATCCGATATGCCGATCGGAGTTCCGCTGTTCACTAGAAACCCTCTCTCTTCACTATAGCGGGCAGTGTGAATCAATGGCTCTCTCTTCACGAACGGGCTGTAGCGCACTATGATAAGAAATGTGAAATTATCAATCTTCTTCAATCTCTCCACCCACAGCTTCAATTAGAAAACTCGCGCCAGGAACGCGAATTACTTGTCAATATTGTTGGACGTGGAGAGTATGATTTAGAAAGTCTGCGACGTATCATAACAAATTTAAGATCTTTAGGGACCCAGCAAGCGTAGGCTAAAAGCCGGAGCGAGCAAGAAAGCAAGCGTAGGCTCGAAGGAGCGCGCTCGCGCGCTTTCCGTTTTCTCGCAGGTTAAAAATAGAAAGAGCTCTCTTGTCCAACGGGTATTCCCCGGATTCTCTTTTAGCCATTCGAGGAGTCAAGGATTTGCTAGGAATTCCGGATCAAAGAAAGAAGGTTTCAGTCTCATTCAAGCAACTATCTTTTTTGAAGCAGATAGCTCATAGAGCTTATTCTATAGATACTGATAAAGCCAACTCATGTTTCCACTCTATTTTCATTACGAAGATGTATCACGTCAGGATCTGTTGCTCAAACCGAATCACGCCAACGTTATGGAAGTTCCTGGATCGTGTGAAATAAGAATAGTAGCAAAGGCATCCTCCCCCTATGATTTCATAATAAAAAATGGAAAATTGGCTATGGAGATTCTGCGCGGTCAGAAATTCATACGGACAGAAAGGGGTTCGACAGGAAAGTCGTTTCGATCCAATCCATTCTTGGAGTCAAATAAAGACAAAAGATATGTCAGTGACCTAGCACGACAAAGCACTCTCCGAGGGCATGGAATGTCTAATTTTTTGGTCAGAATCTCGACAGTAATGTCTCTGTTAGATTCTCGGGTCGAAATACGGGAAAACTCCATTCAATTCTCGATGGAAACGGAGTTTTGCGAATTCTCCCCGGAACTGGAAGATCATTTCGAGATCTTCGAACATATTCGAAGGTTCAATGTGACTATTGTCACTTCGGCCAACACACAAGATGAGACTTTACCACTGTGGAGCGGCTTTTTGCAAAAAGATGAGGGGGAAACTCAGTAAGATGTCGGAGAAGCGAAATATACGAGATCACAAACGTAGATTGCTCGCGTCTAAATATGAATTGAGACGAAAGCTTTATAAAGCCTTTTGTAAAGATCCCGATCTTCCTAGTGATATGCGGGACAAACATCGTTATAAGTTGTCCAAGTTGCCAAGAAATAGTTCCTTTGCACGAGTAAGAAACCGATGTATTTCCACGGGTCGCCCTCGTTCCGTATATGAGTTCTTTCGAATTTCTCGTATCGTTTTTCGTGGATTAGCATCTCGAGGTCCTTTAATGGGCATAAAGAAATCGTCTTGGTAGCAATCACCAAACCACAAGGGTTAGCTCTGCTGCTGGTCCACAAGCAAGGTAAGTAGGTCCATTCCCGGCCGGCTCCGGACCGAAAAGACCTAACGGACTAATCCCAACTCTCGGATCGGAGATGCTAACGGGGCGGGAATCGAAGTGGGGGACCTCTCTACCGCCTGTGTCTATCTCCTGTCAAGTATGCTCCCCACACATAGACTACGTACAGGGTAGCACTTTTGGAAAGATAGAATATCACCGCGTGAACATATAAGAACATAAATAAACTCCCGAGGGATCGACCACTATTTAGAATAGTGGTTGGCGGAGAACTGTTGTTCATTGGAGCGCCGGAGCAAGCGTAGGCTCGAAGGAGCGCGCTCGCGCGCTTTCCGTTTTCTCGCTTGTTCCCATCATTGATGTCAGAGTGTGGGACTGAGCCTTCCGAATGATAAAGACAAAAAAGTGCTTAGTTTCGTTGGAAAAACCAACGCAAATATCATATTGACTTTCTCTCGCCCTACTTCTAAAGATAGATAGAAAAGGTTTGAGAGACTGACTTTCTGAAATTCTCTCCTTTCTAAAGCTGCGCAAGGCGGCCCCCCCAGAACAAAGCCCACCCCTCTTTTCTTTCCCCCCCCTTTAATGAAAGACCCTTGCCCCGCTTCCTATTCATTTGTGGGTCGGGACCCGAGGGCCTTTTTTTTCTCAAGAGGTGATTTCGAGAATCAACCAACCGAAAAATCCGTAGGGGTCGCACTTTGTCCCGCTTGGTGGACGAAATCTTCTCTCCTTTTAGAATTCTTTCTCCCACACACCTTTGCCCCTCTTTCACCGAAGAGGAAAGAAGAATCTTCCAAGCGGACAGAGACCTAAATTTCCATTAGATTCATTTCGTTGCTTGCTTTGTTGCAGCAAGATGATCAGTCCGAGAGTGCTGGAGAAAAGAGAAAGCGGTAAAAACCTCTCTGATTCGGTCACCGAGCAGTCGGACGACTCTTCAGTAACCCAGGATGAGCCCTTCGACGCTTCTTTCGCTGTATACCCCCTCCATCCTTCGGGGGTGGAAGAAAGGGTACTATATCTGATGGTCTGATCGGGGTATTCGCGATCTAGGCTCTAACAAGACCTGGACGCACACTACCACGATTCGCTCGAGGTTGGTGAAGACCCCGAGCGGATACCAAGAAATCTCTGCCCGTGATTCCACCAAGGATATATGGTTCACCATGTAGGGAACCAGCAGTCGGTGGTAGGATTGGTAACCTAAAACCAACTCCCATCGAACCAAGCGAGAAAAGGGAAAGCGCGCTAGCGCGTGTAGGCGCCTACGCTTGCTTCCACATCAGTCCAAACCTTTTCAGATCTGGATCTGAGCGGACAACTTGTTAGTTGTGGTTAACGATAGGTGCCTCGAAGAAATCCTTGATAGTAACCTCTGGTGACAAGGCGGTACCTTAATACCAACGACAGTACCGCAACCAGTCCTGAGTCCACTGTCGGAGAATCGACCATTCCAAAAAAGTCCCGCGTCCCCTCTGAGAGAAATAACTCATCAGGGGGAAGCCTTACTTAACTCGGAAGTCTTCATCTCTTTACGTAAGAAGTCAACAATGACACCCTTCCAGACCGGATCCCAAGTTCACCCTTGGTGAAAGAGGTATCTCGGGTAGCCAGGGAGTGTACCTAGAGAAGAGGTTAGGCATACTATGTTTAACCATTGCCACTTGCTCTAGGACAGCAAGCGTAGGCGCCTACACGCGCTAGCGCGCTTTCCCTTTTCTCGCTGGGTACTATATATTAAATATAGAATGGTTTCTATGTTGTAGGGCCCCAGAACGCTAAAAAGGTGGGGGAACAAGAGTTGTCACGATAGGAAAGAGAAATGACTATAAGGAACCAACGATTCTCTCTTCTTAAACAACCTATATCCTCCACACTTAATCAGCATTTGATAGATTATCCAACCCCGAGCAATCTTAGTTATTGGTGGGGGTTCGGTTCCTTAGCTGGTCTTTGTTTAGTCATTCAGATAGTAACTGGTGTTTTTTTAGCTATGCATTACACACCTCATGTGGATCTAGCTTTCAACAGCGTAGAACACGTTATGAGAGATGTTGAAGGAGGCTGGTTGCTCCGTTATATGCATGCTAATGGGGCAAGTATGTTTCTCATTGTGGTTCACCTTCATATTTTTCGTGGTCTATATCATGCGAGTTATAGCAGTCCTAGGGAATTTGTTCGGTGTCTCGGAGTTGTAATCTTCTTATTAATGATTGTGACAGCTTTTACAGGATACGTACTACCTTGGGGTCAGATGAGCTTTTGGGGAGCTACAGTAATTACAAGCTTAGCTAGCGCCATACCTGTAGTAGGAGATACCATAGTGACTTGGCTTTGGGGTGGTTTCTCCGTGGACAATGCCACCTTAAATCGTTTTTTTAGTCTTCATCATTTACTCCCCTTTATTTTAGTAGGCGCCAGTCTTCTTCATCTGGCCGCATTGCATCAATATGGATCAAATAATCCATTGGGTGTACATTCAGAGATGGATAAAATTGCTTTTTACCCTTATTTTTATGTAAAGGATCTAGTAGGTTGGGTAGCTTTTGCTATCTTTTTTTCCATTTGGATTTTTTATGCTCCTAATGTTTTGGGGCATCCCGACAATTATATACCTGCTAATCCGATGTCAACCCCGCCTCATATTGTGCCGGAATGGTATTTCCTACCGATCCATGCCATTCTTCGTAGTATACCTGACAAAGCGGGAGGTGTAGCCGCAATAGCACCAGTTTTTATATGTCTGTTGGCTTTACCTTTTTTTAAAAGTATGTATGTGCGTAGTTCAAGTTTTCGCCCCATTCACCAAGGAATATTTTGGTTGCTTTTGGCGGATTGCTTACTACTAGGTTGGATCGGATGTCAACCTGTGGAGGCACCATTTGTTACTATTGGACAAATTTCTCCTTTTGTTTTTTTCTTGTTCTTTGCCATAACGCCCATTCTGGGACGAGTTGGAAAAGGAATTCCTAATTCTTACACGGATGAGACTGATCACACCTGACGGTTGTGTGCAGAGGTGTGCGAATAAGGCTCTAACAAGACCTGCCTTCACCACTCCTGCATTCGCTTTGGGTTGGTCAAGCCCAATGGCGAATACCAAGAAGCTTGTGCCGGTGTGACCACCGAACAACCAGGGACCGTTACGTTAGGTATGGATACCCTCTCGGGTAGAGCCCACCTTAACCGGTTCTGTTGTCGCAAAGCAACAATCAGATCGAACTCATCGGGAGGTAGCAAGCGTAGGCTCGAAGGAGCGCGCTCGCGCGCTTTCCCTTTTCTCGCTTGGTAGAGAGGTCGCCCTGTCGGGAGCCAAGGGTATGGCCACCGAATGTGGCCAATGCTTATGCCAGTGGAGTCTGGAGCTTCTAAACAAGTGTTTAAATTGGATAAAAACCTGGGTGGAAAGCTCCGAACAGTGAGAAGGAGGTGAGGTGAAGCTGGGAACACAGAATACTTCAGCGCTGGAGTTCCTTAATGCAGCTGGAGGGCTTACTGGCTTTAGTTTGAAGGGGGCTTTCGTTCGCAACAAGGTAGCCGTAGGGGAGCAAGCGTAGGCGCCTACACGCGCTAGCGCGCTTTCCCTTTTCTCGCTTGGTAAGCAAGCAACCAGTTATGTAGGCGCCAACTCCCAGTTCTTTCTCTTCTTTCTTTTCTCAGGTAATGAATAGATAATGTGTCATGAAATTTCATTTTCGAGGTCATGGAATGTCTTTCTTTCTTAAATCTTCATTTCGCCACTTAATAATTTCTTTTTTTATCCTGTCACCGGTTATGTTCTCTGCCTATCTCTTTTTTGATTTGATTGGTTTTCATCCCGACCTAATTCTTCTTAAACTAAAAGGTTCTTTTATCCTCCACGGGTTACGTGCTATTTTTCGGCTCTTTGGTTTGGAGATTCCCATTTTCGTTCTTGTTTCTATCGTCGGTTCGGTAGTAGGTTCCAGCTTGCACATGCAGGATCCCGCAGGAGGTCAACCTGCTGCCAATCCTGCCTCGGAGGGCACACACCGTCCTCATCTGGCAGGCACAGCCTCTACCCCGTCGTCCTCTTTTTTCAAAGGACTTTCGGACGCTACCCAGACCCCGGAGCCTGGGGAAGAAGTACTGCAAATGACCCCTCCTCATTCCATTTCTCAAACGGATCTGTGGAATGAAGTTTCCCCATCGGGGCCAACCCCTGGTCAGGATAATCAACCGCCCCTGGTCGTCGAGCAAGCACCAGCGGATCCCGCTCCACATGAGGTTCCCTTGCGGGATTTTCAACATCAAACAATAAAGAATCGCCTTGACACTTTGACTCCACAAAGAAAAGTAGACGACGACCAAGTAGACGCGAGCATTTGTTTAAATAAAGCTATTATCCATCGCATGGCCCAATTGGACCCCCATCCATTCTGGGCTGAGCAAAAGGAAAAGTTGGTCGCTCATGGAATCTTAAATAGAGAAACAGAGTATACAATTGAAACACTGGAGAAGAACCTTGACAAATTAACAACCGAAGGCCATAACGCTTTTTTCTTTAAAAAAATGGTGAAAACGCGTGAGAACTTCGAGTTATACGGCCGATTTTATTAGCAAGCTGCTCTATTCTTATGGTTATGCCGGCGATGATTGGAAAACAGGTGAGTTCTTCCTTGATTAGTTTTTATAAAAAGAAACTGGCATTTCCTTTTTTTTATATACGAGGGCCACCGCATATCGTATCAAGCTATTGCATTGTTTGCTTTAATGATATGCATTAATACGCTCTCTAAGTGAGGAGACAGTCAAGCTTAGAGACGCTCCCTAGGCCGGACAGAGGTCTGGGGGAAGTCCAGAGAGAGGACTTTAGTCTAATTTTTTGTTTGTCTCTTTGGTCGATTCCTGCATAAAGGTAGGGGCTGGGCAGTAGCTTTACCCGTTGTCAGAATCGAATGTAGCCTTTTATTTATTTAATTTTAAAAAGGCGAGGCCCCTAGCGATAGGGGGAAAGGAGAGTGGGTAAGTGGGCTCCTTTCTACCAGATTACTTTACTAGCTTTCATTCATTCAAAGTAAAGGAACTGGTTTCTCAAAAGGGGTCTAGAACTACAGTGATCTGATACCTTCTTCCCTTGGTCTGGGAGGTAGGTTATGTAGGCTACAACTGTTCCTAGGTTGTATTCGATCACGAATGGCTAAAGAATCGATTAGTAGTAGTATGCCTGATATTGCCAGAAGACCTTTTCTTCTTTCTCTTTGAAATTGGAAGAGGTTCTTGATTCAAAATAAAAGTTTATTAGGCCTGGGCAATTCCTTGGAAAGACTTAGGTACATACCTCAGTCCAAGACGGACGCGGAGCTCTCACCTGGGTAACAATCTCGCGTGGGTAAGAAGAAAGCGTCAAAGCTAGGCGCTTCATTCAAAAAGGCGCAGAACGGTGCAGGAGTTCCTGGAGGCAGGGACAGCAGGAGGCGTAGGGTTAAGGATCCGGATACCACGACGGGGTCCCGACAATATCCAATGTTCAAAATTTAGCTAGATCTTTGCCCATAGAATGGATTTATTTACCTCGTAGCACCATAGAGTAGACCCCTTTATGCTATACATAATCACTCGTGCACCCTCTCCAAGCTCGGCTGGCTCATCAATGGTTCGCAGGAGGAGTAGAGTGATTAGCGGGAATTGGAGATTGCTCGTTCGCTAAAGTCCTGTCTGCCTGCCTGTTGATTCAGTACGTTCCTATCCCCTTGGGAAGTTTTATAAATCTTCCTCACCTCTAATGGTTGGTATTGAGCAGCCAGGTGGGGGTTAGGATGGGATCTATCTCATTCCATCGTATATGACATGCGCGTTGACCCCCTTTCTTTCCGGGTCCACGAATGGAAATATGTTATGCTTGTTCCATGACGACTGACTCCCCTATAAAGAATGAAAGAAGGATCAAAGCATCCCGAATGAGCTTTCTCGAACGGATAAAGAAAAGAGTTTTTTGAATAGTAAATCAGATCGAGTAATTCAAAGAAAGAGAGAATAAGGAATGTCCCTTCAACCACCTTCGAGATCCTTCAACGTAATGTCGCTTCCCGACTCCTTTCTTCCGGCCTACCCCCGCTCTCTTAACTTAAGGCTTTTCCTTTGCTCTGCCGAGCTTACTACTTCTCTTTTTCCTCCGTCAGACTCTGTGGAAGCCCTCCCTTCTACCCCGAGGGAGTCCTTTTGTTCGGATAAAGCCCTAGCCCTTGGCTTGGTACGCTGAGGTAGACGATTCACGCCCGGTTTTGAGAAGTAGCCGAACCCCTGAAAGGAAGGAGGCGCAAATCGGTTTGGCAACTGTCCAAGCTAAAGAGATTATTTGACTGTCGGAAGATGAGTTTGATTTGCATCTTAGAAGTCAAAATTTTGAAACTCAGCTTGTGCTTCGACGCACACTCTTAGGGTTGACAGGCTCGTTTTATCCTCTTTTCCGCTTTAGCTGGAGTTTGACTAACCTGGATTTTCGGAATAAATAACCTTACTGTCTCGAGAGGGAGAGATAGTTTATGATCGAAGACCACGGACTTTAGGAATGGGGTCAGTGCAAAGCAGAAGATGAATTCATTGATGGAATGTCAAGGTCAAATCGTGAAAGCAAAGTGGGTCTGAAGTCTACGCAACTTGTTGACCAATGGTAGCTCCACCATTTCATGCACTTCTCTTCGGCTCATTAAGAGCGGGATCCGGGGCAAGAAAGGCGGATTTTTATACTGAAGCATTGGTATTTCCTTGATTTAAGGGCTTTAGCGTCTCATTGCGGAAGCAGAAGTTCAATCATTCCTCATTCACTTCTAGGACTTGGGTGAGAGAGGGGGATCGACCGGAAACGATGACTGAACCTTTCATGCTATTCCTTTTTTTCGCCTTTCGCTTTTCCTGTCGTGAATCAACTATTTAATGGACGTAAAATAGAGATTTTTAGCAAAAACAGTTGGAACGAGGTCTCGTAGGTTTCCTCTTATCAGCCTTCTTGGAGGCATGCCAACAAGGTCTCACGATGAGCCACTCGCTTAGAGTTCGGTGCGAGGATCAACACCCTTCCTTCAGGCTAGTTCAGCTCTAGATAAGAAACCGACCAAAAGCATCGCAATAGACGCAACAGCAACCTGCACCCACCGGCACTTTTCCTTGACTTCTGTCGGTCCACAGACTCCGAAAAAGTTTATGTTGATCCGTCAGTACGAAACTATCAAGCTGAGCTAGATCTAGGCTGCAGGAGAGCACTTCTACTCAGAGCGGCCAAGCTCAGTTCCAAACCAACAACCTGCACGCTTAGCCGCATTGTTCATCTTGACAGGGAAGGAGAAAGGAAGGCTATGAATTGAGCTAACGCCCTCTGTAACCGGGGGTTGATCCTCGATTCGAGTCTCGTGTTGTGAGTGTCGTGTCTCGCGTTTCGAATGCATTTAGATTGGTAAAGTGTTCAGTGAGCCGATCCAGACCTAATTGATCTGGTTTCTGAGAGCACTGACAAGGCTAAACTCGCCGGTTGAAGAGAGCACTGAATCATTCGAAAGGGGAAAGATTTGAGTTCCATTTGGAATTGACTCAGAGAAGGTTGGCTCGGGTAGGGAATGAGATGATTCTGAAGCAGATAAAGCTAAAAGGCCCTTGGCCTATGGGGTAGGGCGCGCTAAGAGCGCTTCAGCTCTTTTGAGCGATATAGGTCTAGTTCGGTACTGTTACCTTGACACCAAAGAAGAGTTCGACCCTGGATCCTATGGGTATAGACCCCAAATCAATAGGAGCAGAGGATGAAGCTTAAGCCGAAGATACAGACGCATCTGCATCAGATGAAGCAGATGAAAAAGCAACAGCATACGCATACGAATAAGCAGAAGAGGATACACCCTTTCTGACCCTACCATTCGTCTCGTTCACCTCTTGAATCAAATAGAATGAAAGGAAAGGCAGATTCATCTTGCTCGAAAACATCATCGGATGCCTTCACTTACTGCCGCAGAACACCGGTATAACCAGTTCAAAAGGAATGCCTTGCTCTCATGTTCGCAGCACATAAAATGCAACATTACCTAATTGGTAACACCATATACCTGGTGTCAGGAGTAAACCCTTTAAAGATCCTTGTGACCAAAGCAGGTTCAATGAACGCCCGACTCGCTTAAGAAAGAAAGTGACTCTAGCAGCTTTCTCTGTTCATCGCAATCTGTAGTAGTGTGATTGGTCATCGATCCCAAAACCAAAAAGATCTATCTGGGAAAACCTATTCCCACCTTAGAATTCTATGAGCAGCGGATTCTGGGCATTCATCTGTAGCTTTGTTCATTCACCGGATATTCACCAAAAGAAAGAGTTGGAACGGAGCGTTACATAGCAGATTAGGGGAACCACTCGCAATACCTCAAAGAAGAAGCGAAGCGGGGAAGCCTTATTCAATCAACTACAATAAGAAGAAGGACAGGCCTGCACCTAGGAAGAAATCCAAAACGTCGAGGTCTCGACGAGCCTATTATTTATATTACACAATTTGTTGTGGACATAGTCAACCTCCTACTAAGAGAGGGAGACCAATCCCCAGGAAAGGGAAAGGAAGGATCAATAGGAGAAGATATCCCCGTCAAAGCAAGGAGCTTTTACTCTTGCTGTTAAAACGAAGGCAAAAGTTATTTTGGACTAAATACCGGTAGCAAGTCTTCTGTGGAGACTAGGAGTAGCACTAGTCTCAGGAGCTGCGTCGATAGAAGACAGAGAAGGAGCTGCACATTCATATGACTCTAGAAGAGCTCTTGAGAGCGCCTAGCATCAGCTACAGGAAGAGAAAGATCAAAGCGATAGGACCCTGCTACTATTTCTATTAGAAAAAGCGTAATCACAACTGTAGAAGCGGTGGAAGAATAGGCGCAGGAATCCGCAGCTATTGAATCAGCTGCTAGAAAGGGACGAAGTGAAGCCTTCGAGATTAAAGATTAAAAAGAAGCTGTACGCTCAGCAGATAGACTGGTTCAACTGACATGGCAAAGCAGAAAACCCACATACAAAACAAGAAGCACATGCCGCTAAAGCTAATGCTCAAAACTCATACCAAGAATCCAAGCAAAGCCAAAGCAAGTAATCGAATTGGGGCATATAAGCTGGTTAACCAATCGATGCAAGCACCTTCTTCCTTCTAGTATCTCCAGAGTATGGACTTTTCCCATAGGACAAGGAAGGATCAACTGCAAGCTTCGATCACCTTACAAAAGTACGAGATTCTTGAACAACAAGGACTGGGACACAAGAAGGACGAGAGACAGTGGAGGACCCACTGAGAGCAATAGCAGTCCGCAAAGCTGTTTTTGCATGGGGAACCTAATAGAAGATTAGCTGCTTAACAACCCTTTCTAACAGCCCGCAATTCCTTCCTTAAGGAATGGAGTAAAAAAGACTATATAAAAATAAAAGGAAGAAGAACAAGAACTACTGCGGTTGAGGAACAAGCCGTCGTGGCTGCACCTGTCAAGTTACACGATCTGTCAATGACATTAGTAGGAATATAAGCCGAAACATCTCCTGACTGGGTCTCAACTATTGGTAAAGCGGTCATACTTCCTTCGCCTAACTCCGAACCTAATTTCGTGCCTCTTTCTTCGCTAACAACTATTGGTTTTGGCTTAGTCGAGCAAAACTCCCTCACAGCAAAAGAGAAAGAAAGACTACATAGGGCCTCCTATGCCCGCCCGGGTTAAAGGGAAGAGCTAACTACAGGGTTAGCCGCTACTAATACTAACCACGGGTAAGATTCACTACCTAGTCGCCTAGCTGCACTATTCCATTGTTCCATCGGGCAACCTTTGAGTAGAGGAGGGGTCGAAACCTAGGTTGTTGCTCAGGTGAAGTTCTTTCGGTCGATGAGCCTGTATCCGTCCCAATGCTTTCGTCACAGGGAAAGGGCTCAAGCTACGATTATGCTTGAACGGGCTCAATCTCAGTTAATGGGCTATATCCTGATATCTATTTGAATTTAAGTAATTACTTGGTCGATAGAGATTGATTTTTCTTTCAAATCCCTATTGAATTGGGCTAGGAAGCCTCTTCTACCCATGAATCGGGCTAGGGTAAGCCACTGATTCTCGTTGGTTGCACCTAAGGATTATTAAGGTAAGGTGCCCTCTTTGGGCCCTATACCGTCCAATCCCCACTTGCATGAAAGACCTTATTTTGGTTGGTTTTGAGGACATAATCCGATGGCTTCTCTGCAACAGGGTCAGATGTCATTTCTAGAAACTTCTTATCTTTATGATCACTAGGAAATAAAAAAATCTTCCATAATCAAAGTTGTTCGCGGAGGGTGGGTTGCATACTTGCCTGAGGGAAGGAGCTATAATTTCATATGGATGAGTGGTCAGTCCAGATCAAGAGAGTGGGGTTGTGCTATCCGACACGCCAGATTTCTGACTTTTCTCTTTGATTGCCCGGGAATCCCTACTTCTTATATCCTTTCTTCTTATTCATCACCAGTATTTTCTGTTTTCATTGAGACTCCTTGTCCGACTCCTCCGGATGGCTTAACGAGGAGTAAGACCTACTTATACATTCATCCAAACTCAAGTTGGGAGAGGTAAGACCTAGTGAGAAGGATATCTATTCGCGGAAGAAACAAAACAAATTGACTTTAAGATGGGGCTTTGAGTGCATTCACCTGATAGACTTTGGATATGGAGGCTATTACTTCCTTCTATCTTCTCGTCAGCAGGTACTTCCCCTCGAGCGGATCCAGCCGCTCAGCTGGAGATGGAAGAGAATATTGAGATGAAGAGCTCGGGTCGCCCTGGCGTCAGATCCTGGGTAGTCAGAGGGACTGGGGGAACAAGAGATGGCATCGGATGCCCAGAAGATGTTGAGTTAGCTGCTTATCTCATTGCTATAGGTCCGGATCCAGGTAGAGGTTCATAGCTGCCGTTGGGCTTCTCCCGTGGGTTCTGGTAGCCATGGATGGATACAAAGATAGAGAGAGACTTCCTGGTTCTCTATCGTTGCTAAATACCAAGGATCTCATTCCATGATTAGGCCCACCGGGGCCAGGGGATCCGATGGTGAATACATCCTTTCTCTGTTTACTGATCCAGAGATGAGATGCTTCACTCGCTGGAACAATACAATAAGAGGGAGAGGGATCTTCGGCTTCCTTTGTTGTTGATCGCGGGAAACAGGTCTTACTTTATTCCCTTCTCCTGTTATCGGATCAATGAATTTGATCCTTCGGCTCCGCTGGGATGCAGAGTCAGAAGGTTGCTTTGTAGCTTCCTGAGCCTGCGACTTAACTTCCTTCCACAGCTAACGCACTTACTTCCACTCGCAAGAGAACTTCAGCTCGTAACATACCTTCCCTTATGATCTGACTTCTTGAAGCGAGCTCCTTTCACTGCCAAAGGAGCGGAGCAACTCGAGTTAGGCGAGAGGCTGGAAAGGTACACCAACATTTCTCTCCCACTTTAGGTTTAGGGAAGGCTAGTCTCATTTGGTACTTTCTTCACGGCTAATAGAATAGGAGTTTTCCCGGCTGAATCAATGGTGGAAAACAGGCCTTTTTTCAATAAGATATGCTTGCCTACCTCTTTTCTTGCTCTAGAGCCTTCAAACTAAGAGAAAGTCCTGCTAGAATCAAAGAACGTTTAAAAAGCAAAGACCACGGCTTTCAAGCCTTTGACTGTTAACGGGCTAACAGGGGCTCCTGGCTTGATTGAGTTTGACCGATAAAGGACAACAGCTCCGAGGAAGAATCAACTCAAAGGAATCTCTCTTCCCGGGCTTTGCTTTCTAAGACCGATCTATGGAATATGTGCTATACCCTCAAAGACAGGAAATTGGCATTACTTAACCATTGGAGTCAAAGCTTTCCCTCTTATCTCTATTACGGATATCCTCAGAGACATTGCTTTAACGAAGACAGTCTTCGCCCATACCCGGTATTGTCCGAGAGTTGGATTCTCCAATCATGCTAAAAAAGTTAGATGCTTAACACACGCATGTCGAAAGTGAGAGTGAAGCCGCACCTAGATGACTTTGAAATTAGATATGAATCTGGACATTTGAATTCCTCGACCTGCTAGCACTAGATCTGCTTTCACTGATGATGCTTACACTTTGCCATCAATTGGACCTGCTTCGACCTATTACTCTGTTGCTTCTAATAGATCTATTGGGTGTTGTTCATCAGCTCGGGCAATAGCGCAGCTAAGGACTGAAAGTACTTACTTGATAGAGTAAGGAAGGTGAAGGATCGCTTCTATATGAATCTCATTTAGATCCTGAAGACGGGGATGCGTAATCTTATTCGGAGTCTTAGCCACCCTTCTTCACATCACAGAAAAAGAGAGCTCAGAAGACCTCGTCTATTGGGTTTTTTACATGGATAAGCCTCCTATGGGCTGGCCGTCCTTCTGTTTCGAAGAATGGAATCTTAGTTAGGAGAAGAAGACCGGGGACAAAGCCTTCCTCAAAGCATTATTAATAATAAAGGTGTTGAATGTGGCTTATGTTCCTCATGATGTCTCCACTGAGAAATTCGGAAATCTGATTGGGCAGATCCAGGCCACTAACTATGTAACTTTTACTGATGATGAGATCGACCCAGAGGGAACAGGGCATGTCAAAGCACTACACATATCCCTGAAGTGTAAAGACTGCTCGGTTGCAAAAGTCCTGATTGATAATGGGTCTGCCTTGAATGTTCTCCCAAAGGCCACCTTGAGCCAGTTGCCTTTAGATCCTTCACAGGTGCACCCCAGTAATCCAATTGTCAGAGCCTTTGATGGCACAAAGAAGAATGGCATTGGGGTCATAGATTTGCCTTTGGAAATTGTCCCGTATACTTTCCAAGTGACGATGCAGGTTATGGATATTGCCCTGGCCCGGCTTATAGTATGCTGCAAGGAAGGCCTTGGATTCACACAGCTGGTGCTGTCCCGTCTTCTCTGCACCAAAGAGTAAAGTATGTTGTTGAGGGCCATGTGGTAACTGTAAAAAAAAGGAGAAGAAACTTTGTTTGTCACTAAACCTGCTGCATTCCCGTATATTGAAGCCGCTGAAGAAGCTATTGAGACTTCCTTCCAGTCACTCGAAATTGTGAATGCAACTTATGTTGCTGAGGGTTCCACTATGCCCAATCCAAAGATGTCTGAAGCTTCGAAGATGGTAGCAAGATTTATGCTGAACAGCCATTATCAGAAAGGCAAGGGCTCCTTGCATCGAAACTAGAATCGTCACTGGTATAGTCACCTTATAGTAGCTTATTCGCAATCAGGTATTTTTCCTCTAATATTTTAATATGGTTAGGCTTGGAGGAAGGATTTTCGGGTTAGTCAAGATCTTTGGGCTATGGTTAGAGCGTCTTGAGTCGAGTCCTGCCTTCCCGATTTCCTCTATGGAGAGATAGAGCTAGCGAGAAAAGGGAAAGCGCGCTAGCGCGTGTAGGCGCCTACGCTTGCTTCAACCAAAGCTATATCTTAAACAGAATAAAGCGAAGGAGACCCACTTCCCACTTCTCCTTCCCCGCCCCATAAATGGGGCGGGCCTCGCCTTTGAAGGCTACATTCGATCCCAAATATGTCAATTCAGAATCGACAATCCAATGAAGGGGCCCGCCTTTCACCTCTACGCCCGTCTTCTAGTTGCCTTTCCTCGCTCCTCTCCCTTCGGTCGAGTGGCTTTCGCTCCTTACTTTTTTTGTGAAGACCGGATTGGGTGGCTTGCTATATAGCACTCTCTTTCATTCCATGTTGAGAGTAGACCTGGAAGGATGAAAGTTTCCTCTTTCCTTTTCTAAATAACCTTATGACTTCGTTTTTCAAGGTAGCGAAATCCATCTCTGCGCTTGACTGAAGGAGAATCCGTTGGCTCGGGTCTGCATCCGAGTTCTTTATTTCTTCCTTTATATTTGACCGGGGTTTCCATACGTGAGGTCTCTCGGAGGGAGCGAGAAAAGGGAAAGCGCGCTAGCGCGTGTAGGCGCCTACGCTTGCTTTGCTTGCCGTTCTTTTATCTTTTTTTGTCTTACCACTATCACTTTTTAAGCCGGGCCGGTTTTTCCCCACTACCCAATTACGTTACGACCACTCAACAAACTTGGTTGACGAACATGGTTTATGCGCCGCTAATGTAGCGGCTTGTCGAGCATTTGACAAACTCACACCATCCATTTCAAATAGGATTTGTCCCGTGGACACACGAGCAATCCAACCCGTCGGATTTCCTTTTCCTCTTCCCATTCTTACTTCTGTAGGTTTCCCGGTAATAGGGAGATCTGCGAGAACTCTTACCCATATCTTACCATTTCTTCGGGATTGTCCGCTCATAGCACGATGGAAGTGTCCGATTGTAGCCCGACGCGCTGCTTCAATGGCTCGATATGAAAGACGACCAGCTCTACAACTTTTAGTTCCATATCTTCCATAACTAAGTTGTATACCATCCGTTTTGCAACCTCTACTACATCTGCCTTTACGAGATTTTTTATATTTTGTACGTTTTGGATATAGCACGTCCCTTTTTACTATATGAAATCCACACTTTTACACCTAAGATTCCGTAACGAGTAGATACTTCCGCAGGAGCATAATCGATTTTCTGGTTAAATACATTACGAGATGTTTTTCCATACTTTCCGCATTCAGTTCTAGCAATTTCTGCACCTTCTGATCGACCTGAACAGAGAGTCACTCTTACCTAAACTCTTCCGACGGAATGAAGTAACACTCGTATATATTGAGCTCGTAATGGTACCTCGCAATTCAAAAGTTTCTCTACGGCTGAAGAATGAGCGTGTTCTTGGGCCATCGTAGAAACATAGATAGGGTCGACGACGGAACGAACAACGAAACTTTACGACAGCTTTTTCGTACACGTTCACTTGCATCACATACACAAGTGCTCTCTGAACCGTGCAATAAGGTCACCCATAACACGGCTCTCCCACTTGAGTTACCTTAGCCCCAGGCCATGCTATTCAATGATATTGGAAAAATGGCAGCGTAAGGTGAGCGATTATCGCTCTAAAAGGAGATCTAACCGCCTTATTGCGGTTATCACTCGCCGGTAGGGAACACTCTGTCGAGTGCCTTGTTCCCTTATTTGAGTTAGGTAGGAGTTATATGTGTTTTGAGTCATCAGTCGACCCTGCGGAGAATGGATC